TGAAAGAGTGCGAAAATAAAAAAACAAAAATTTTTCCTTATTTGATCAGATCAAAAAGCAACTTTGGGATTGCTGAATCACAGACAAACCAAATAATAAATATATAAAGCAACGGAACCATCATAGTATTTTTGAACTCCTCCGAAAGGAAGGGTGGTAATTTGATCATTTACCGATCTGGGTCTGATAGATCCCATTTTTATCTTTCTTTGATGGAAGGTAAAGGTCAATTTTTTATTATAGAGCCGTATGCAATGCAAAAAAATGCCCGTACGGTTGTTCAATTCTATCTTTTTTCTTGTTATTCTTTATCTTTCTTTCTTTTCTCTTCATCATGCGAAATAGAGGAACTTTTTTAATGTTTAATGTTATACCATCAGGGTAATGATCCATCAACCTGCCAGTTCTTTTTATGAGGCACAAACGGGAGAATTTGTCCTGGAAGCGGAAGAACTGCTGAAACTGCGTGAAACCATCACAAGGGTTTATGTACAAAAAACGGGCAAACCCTTTTGGGTTGTCTCGGAAGACATGGAAAGAGATGTTTTTATGTCAGCAACGGAAGCCCAAGCTTATGGAATTGTTGATCTTGTAGCGGTTGAGTGAAAATAGCCCGGATTTCGCGTAAATCCGCGATTTCAGATTTTCTCTTTTTTTCGAATTTAATAGAAATAGAATATTAAATAGAAGTAAAGTAATTCATAATCATCCGGTTAGGATCCATCTAAACCAGCCCATTATTTATATGATTCAACATGCCAACCATTAAACAACTTATTAGAAATACAAGACAGCCAATCAGAAATGTCACAAAATCCCCCGCGCTTCGGGGATGCCCCCAGCGTCGAGGAACATGTACTAGGGTGTATGTGCGACTCGTTCAGATCATGAGCTGGGACAAAAGAAAGAAAACTTTTTCCAGTATCAATGATCCGTACCGGCGAATAGGATAGAATAGAAAAAGAACTCTATTCAATTCAGTATCTAAAAAAAAAAAAGAAAATCTATCCATTCGTTTGTGTATGAAATTTATGGTTTCCATTGGTGCAAATCCAATCACCTCAATTTAAAATGAGAAGAAATTCTCCATTGGTAGCAAATGGTTATCCATTAAGCGGAGGAAATCTTACTTAAAAAACAGAAAGATTAGGCCCCCTCTTGCAAGAACGGACTAACAGGGTTAGCTACCCAGCCAACTTTCATAATTAAATACCGTTACTGTATAGGTGGATCTCATCGTGAAAGACCTATTACTGGATAATTCATGGGTAGAGCCAAAGAATGTGAACTATACAAGTTACCAATAACATTGATTAAATGAAGTAAAGGCTCCGGTGTATAGAGAAGACCTCACCGTTTAAGAAGTAACCATAGAAACGATGTAAGCCGCTATTTGTTTATTTATCCATTTATATTTTATTTTTTAGTTACTATATTTTGATACCTAGTAGAATACAATTTCTTATTTTGAAGCGAAATGTCTAGAAAAAAGAAAAAATAGTGGTCGGGAAGGTTATAGTAGCCAAAGCCATTGGAATTTTTAGTTTATACATTGGAAAAAGAAGCTTTGTTATTAATAGACTAGGAAAGGGAAAAAGAATAACTGAAAGAAAGGAAATCTATTAGTTATTCGTCATAGTTTCATTTATTCAATGACCAGAATTAGACGGGGATATATAGCTCGGAGACGTAGAACAAAAATTCGTTTATTTGCATCAAGCTTTCGAGGGGCTCATTCAAGGCTTACTCGAACTATTACTCAACAAAAAATAAGAGCTTTGGTTTCGTCTCATCGGGATAGGGATCGGCAAAAGAGAAATTTTCGTCGTTTGTGGATCACTCGAATAAACGCAGTAATTCGTGAAGGGGGGGTATCCTATAGTTATAGTAGATTAATACACGATCTGTATAAGAAACAGTTGCTTCTTAATCGTAAAATACTTGCACAAATAGCGATATCAAATATAAATTGTCTTTATATGATTTCCAATGAGATCATAAAAGAAGTAGATTGGAAAGAATCCACCGGAATAATTTAAACGGAGTTCCCCGGAGAATGAACTCCGGGAGGGTAGAGTCAAAATTAATATGATAAAATATGCTAAACTAAAGTAGTAAAAATGAATGAACACACTCAATAAAAAAGGATTTATTCTTCCCCGATTCTTTTTTTTTTTTTCTTACGACACGATAATCAAATCTGGATTTTCGTATTTTTCGAACAAAACACCAACCCGCGTTTGAGTTCGGATTGGAATTTTGATTCAAGTGAAGAAAGAGTAAGCCTATTTTTTTCTGGCTCTAAGACCAGCAGTTCTAGCGGTCGACTCGGTTCTTTCAAATTGTTTATCATTATTAAGAAAAGGTAACAAAGATAAAATACGAGCTTGTTTTATAGCAATAGTAATTAATCGTTGTTGTTTCAAGGTCAATCTATTCACCCGTCTAGATAATATTTTTCCTTGTTCACTAATAAACCGACTAATTAAACTCATGTTTC